TTTTTTCTTCTTTTTTCTTTTTATTGTCTGAATATTCCGGAGCTAAGACCATTCCAATGCCCCCTTTCGCCATGCATAAACTGAACCAACAATTGGGATAAGCACGAAAATGAAAGCTTCTATAAATCCAGATACACCCAACACATCGAAACTCATCGCCCATGGATAAAGAAAAACCGTTTCAACATCAAAAACAACAAAAACTAGAGCAAACATATAGTAACGGATTCGGAATTGTAACCAAGCATCGCCCATGGGTTCTATACCCGATTCATAGCTAGAAAGCTTCTCCGGCCCTTCGCGAGTTGGGGCCAAAACCCCGGAAATTCGAAATGCCAAAATAGGAATACCACTTGATATTATTAAAAATGCCCAGAAAATCTCATATTCGTAAAGCAGAAACATAGATGCACTCCTATGCGGGTCAAAATATACCGGATTAGTCAATTCGAATTAGAATTGTGAATTGATCCGTAACGGCTTCCTCGAACTACCTCTGAATTTGGGTCGAACCACCCAATTTTTTTGCTTATAGGTCATGTCTTGCTTCACGATTCATTAATCGAGTGGAATCCTATTTACACTTACTTCAATTCTATCTCGATATGGTATAGACATATTCTTTCGTTCTTTATAGAAAGAAAAAGCCGTTTTCGGGTTCACCTCCCCTCCGATTCTTTCTAAGCTAAAAAAAAAAAAAAAACGAATTCAAATCAAAGAATATTCCTTTACTGAAAGCAAATGAGACTTGTACGAATAATGAAAACGGTTGAATTGTAATAATGTAAAAGCCAAACAGTTGCCGTTCACCCTTTTATAGGGTAAGAGTCATACAAGTTCCCAAAAGTAGAGCCCGATCCGAGCGAAAGGATTAATCTAACAACGAGGAGTTGAGCCATGAATAAAAAGAAACGAGACCAGTGGAGACAATTTCTTTTTTACTTTTTCGTGGTGACCAAAGTGATTTTGGACAGTTTCACATTTGCCTGGGGCGCCATCCGCCTTTGGCACTTCTTTCGCAAATCTGAAACCCCTGATAGTAGAATCGTCCGGTGAAGCACCAGTGGTGTATTGCTCTTTGTGTGCCTTTAGTGAGCCTAGTAGTTCCGGCAATGGCTTCGTTTTCATCTCTTCATCTGCAATCGATCCGATGGAAGCAAATCTCATCGATTTCTTTCAAGACCTGCACTTGATCAGGATATCGATTTGTGAAATTGGATCAAAGCTATCATTTTTAGCTATTGACATTCTCCCTTGTATGTATTAATTTGAATACAAGTTACCAAAAGCGTAACCCAATCCGACAGTCGATAAGGATTTATTCATTTTCATAGGAGATTTCCGAAATGAGTCACAAGAAGGCCGGACCAGATAGGTGGTATAGGTGGATGGAATTTCTTTGGTACTTGTTCGAGGTGACACAACTGATTTTGGCCAGTTTTACATTCGCCTCGGGCGCCATGCGGCTTTGGCGCTTCTTGCGCAAAGCATAAACCCCGGGTAGTAATGCTATGAAGCATACAAAAGCCACTTGGTAGTGGGATTTTCTGATTGAAGTGATATGATTATGATATTAGTATAAGTTACGATAGTAGAAACTCAAAAAAAGGTGGAAAGTAATCAAATATATTCTATGAAAATAGCATGAAACATACAAAAGCCACTTGGTGGCAAGTTCTGATCAACGTACTAGTCGTTGGAGGAACCATTACTGTCTTAAGTTTTGGTTCTGGCTGGATAAGTATAAAACTTTGGGGTTTCTTCACGAGACCACCTTCCGCGCCGAGACGGCCGAACAGCGAGGAGTCGGTTCCGCTGCCTTCGCAACAGGATCAGGATCCTCTACCGGAAGGTACTGCGACTTCATTGGTAGGGGAATCGCGGGGGGGTCGATAGAATTAAGGGTACGAATTACACAGTGCGAGAATGCAAAAAAAAAAAGCATGCAAGAACTCATTAGAGCAAATAAAGTTCTCATTAAACACAAAAAACGACTCATTAGTCTAAGTCATTCCGAAACCAGGTCCATCACGGAGTTTGGGTTGTTCACCCAAAAAGAAATCGAGTTGAATCCAAACTATTCCCGGTTAGATGTGGAAGAGTCCATCCGGAACACCCATAGGGAACAGATTCTTGTCCTACGGGAAGAAATAAAGAACTTGGAAACGACCATTCCTCAACTGTAAGAAGCAACAGCCTCCGCAGCTAGAAGACGTGCGAGTCCTGCGCCACAACAGATCAGCGCGAGTTCCAGCTCTGCGAGGACTACTGAAATCCGCAGGACTGGATCTTCTCCCGCTAGGACTAGGTCTCCCGGTCCTTCCGATTCAGAAATTCCTCGGCTTGGGGCCGGAGAAGATGAATCGTCCGGTGAAGCAATACACCACTGGTGTATTGCTCTTTTTCTGGCTTGCCTAGTAGTTCCTTCATTATCATCTATTCATCTTCGAGTCTCTTGATCCGATGGAAGCAAATCGCATCGATTTCTTTCAAGACCTGC